TGAATTTCTTCATGCTCGTTCCAAGTTCGAAGTACCATTTGTACAAATAAGAATCCCCTCCCTTACATAATTTCTTCTTCATATAGATAGATATAGGATCTATGGGGCAATTACTTAGAAGTACATTTTGTGTAAAAGCCCTTCCTATCTGATAGAAAAGGATCCCATGATCCTGAACCGATCTTATCTGGGATCGAAAATCCCAAGTTTTTCTATGAAGAGCTGATCTAATTGTATTAGTTTCTATAATGGATTTCTTCTGTGTAATACTAATTGATAAGGCCTCATTGATAAGTGCTACAAGATCTCGCGCATTGGAACCCATGGTTATGGACCCGAATCCGTTAGTATGGAACATCTTCTTTTCCAAGTGAAATCCCCTAGTATATGAAAGAATGAAAAAGTGCTTTCGTTGTTGTGAAAGAAGAAGCCTTCGTATCTTAATGCATGTATTTAATTTATTCGGAGCTATTAGAGCGGGATCCACTTTTTGGGGAATATGAGTCGAAGCAATAACAAGAATCTTTCCAGTGGAACATCTTTCACAATCCCTGGAGAGATAGTTCTCTAATAGACCGAGGGATAAGTAATTCGACTCATTCACATGTAGATCATGAATGTTTGGAATCCATATTATGCAAGGAGACATTGCTTTTGCTAATTCGAATTGAAGGGTGATATCAAATCGGTCTATTTTCGGCGTCATATACATAGTTAGCGCATTCGTCATAGTTAGCAGCTCCGTATCAATATCAAGGTCATCATCATCATCACTATCATCACTATCATCACTATCATCACTATCATCAATATCGTCACTATCATCAATATCGATATCATCAATAAGATAACCTTTAGGCTTGTCATCCAGGAACTTGTTCGGAAATACCGTAATGAAAGGAACATAGGAGCTTGTCGCTAGGTATTTGACCAAACAGGATCGTCCAGTTCCTATAGAACCTATCACTAAAATACCTCTAGAAGGGGATAGGGCTAAGCGGAGCGAAAAGGGTTTTCCATGAGGAGATGGGGAATGAAAACTATTAGCCCCACACGAGGTTTGTGAATAAGTGATTGTCTGATAATGAGCAAGGAATATCCGTCTTTCTGCTAAACAGGATCTATTGAACTCATAATTCATTAGATCCTTTTGATAAATGTCAACTAAGTATCGTAAGGAAATTGATCCCGGTTGTTCAATCATTTGATAACCAGAGTCATTCTTTGATAAATGATCACTATGAGTCAGACTCAATAGAATTTGATCAATCCTTTTTTCTGTCGTTAAGGTGGAGAACTGAACCAAGAATTCTCTTTCTTCATCATCAATCGAATCACTGTTCGCGACCCAGAATTCTATTTTCTCATCAATCCAATCACCGTTCACGTTTTTTCTTTTTCTTATCAATGAATAGATCTCTTTACTTGTACGACTTAGATGTCTCGTATTTCTCGAAAAAATGATTAGATTGATGGGATTTGGTATGATACTTACAAGATCGATGAGATTGATCTTCCAATATTTCTTCTTAGAACGTATTGATTTGACCCCATAAGCGGGACCACCGCCCAATAGCATGTTGCCACCAGAAGCAGAACCCCGTATTTCTTCCAGAGAATCTCCTAATTGTTCCAGAACAACTAGAAAGAGATTCTTTAACCAGAAAGGGTTCAGTTCAGATGTAGGATACCTATCCAGAAGTTTTCGAAATTCCATCATGTATGATGGAATCATCAAAGATTTGATCTTTTCTAACTCTGTCTGTAACTCACTAGAGGCTCGGGAAACAAAGAGAAGATGTATACGAACGAGATATCCAGCAACAAGAAGAAGGAAAAAGATGGAATAGAGGAACTCCCGAGCATTTGTTGATCTCAGATGTGCCCATATCAATGGAACGGGTGACTCATTATTTCGATGAATCATTTCTTCGGACAGAAGAAGATTCTGTAAACATTGACTCGAAATCTCACTTATCGGAGTCCATTGTGGAAGAATCTTCTGAGGAATTGTCCGTGATATATCTGATCCATGCATCATATCATGAAAAATGGATACAAATTTTTGACTACTACTCAGTATCGGCAATGGGTCTGAAAGAGTATCTAAAAGGGTGAAATTGAGATATTTGCACCCTGTCGAAGTAAGGAACCATGGCATATATGTTTGGAACAGATTCCATTTTGAGAGATTTGAAAAAGCACTATCTCGTTGAAAGGTTCTATGCATCTGCCCTTTCTCAACGCATTTCTTTAGACAAAGACTCCGTTTTTTCCTCTTTCCGGATGGTAAAGACTTCTCATAACATGGAGTGTGAATCAAACCCATGTTTGAATTGAAACTGAGATACTGATGCAAGTTATTCCCTTCTGAATCAGATAGATTCATATCTGAAAGAGGCTGACAATAAGTTTTTTCCAAATTGACTATTTGTTCCTCTGTTAGAGGTGTTGCAGAAATGTCTGCGATCGAGTAAATAGCTCCACGAACGAATGGATC